TCCTATTACATTATTGGCGTAGTCTTCATCGAAGTAGATAGATGATCTAGCAATGATGGAATTGATCGTCTATTTACGATTCCGGAATAACATGAAATTTGAAGCCAATTGATGTAAGTTCTTTCTAAGAGGTGGAATAGAATAACAACCCCTTTACATACAAGGGAATGAGTATGTGGTGGGGCGAAAGGGCTTGGACCTTTCAACCCCGGTACCTCTAAATGTTACCGGCAATCTACCACGGAACGCCGCCGACTTTCATGCTGATTTTTTTGATCTCATTTTTTTTATAAGAAATATATAATTACGCCATTGATTTACTTGTTATTTATGTCGATATTTTATTATAGTGTTTCATTATAATAAAATATCGACATATTTTCTAGAGGGTTCTTTCTTGTGTTTTGTTCAGCGTCTTCTTCGTCGCGAAAGTCCAAACCCAAGTCTATAAATTACTATCCTTTGTCCTCAATGTCCAAACATTATTCTATAAATTACTCTTTTTCATCATGCATTTTCAAACACCATTCGATAAACACCTCTTCGCCGACAAGGTTCAAACATATGGATACAAATTGCTCTTCGTCTAAATGGGAGTTTCTAAAGTCGTCGTAGCCGAGCAAGAACCTATACAGGTCTCGAAATTTTATTTTCTTTACCCTCGCGACGAGATAGTCTGCGCGATATTTTTGATATTTTTTATCGCACGTGTCTAGTACTTCGAGCATCCGTAGAAATTCCATACGTACTCGCAGCCAGGCATGTACATGTGGTACATATTCTCGAATGGCGTATGGTTTGTTTCTTAGGTTGGTTCGTAGAGCGTCTCGTAGAGATTCGTGAGCGACCAAATCTAAGTTGGCAGCGGGGTAGGGAAACGTTTCCTCACCTTCGAAGAGGAAACGTTTCCAGGCGCCAGACCAAAACCCAACCCTGATATCATACTGCGTTTCGTTTGTTCTTTCTAGCAGCGCGCATTGAAGTTCGGCCCAAAGACAAGCTTTTGTTGCGCGAATAGAGTTTGCATTTCGAAAAAAAAAAATTTTTCTTTTCGAAAGCCAGTTGGCTCCTTCGGCTTTGGCAAAGTTGATGATACTCCCCGAGGCGGCGCCATTCCGCGACGCGTATTTTTTCAAGAGAGTAGATACGATCCCGCGACGCCCCATTGCAAGGCAGATTACGCAAAACATTTCGTAGGCGTCCCTGTCGTTGTTCGCCGAGGGTAGTACCCCCCCTTTCGTATAACAAAGATATTTCCCTTTCGGTAGATGCAGAGGCCCATTATAGAGCGAAATGCACTTACCTCGTTGTACCAAAATTCCAAATGTAGGTCGAAATCCAGAATAGAGTCCGACCCCAACGACCGCATCGGTTCTCTTCATAAACAAGTTATGTTCCATAATCCCCTCCCTGGGTTTTACAAAATTATTTGAAATTCTCTATTAATATTAATGGCCAATTTTTTATATATTTAACTATATATATTTAATTACATATATGTAATTAAATATATATCAGGTGCGGTAATAGGTGCGATATTAGCATCATTAGTCATTCCCTATCTAAAACAACTAGCACAACTTGTCAACGTCCATGGGGACTTATTTTCCCGGTAAAATTATCGACTCCATCTGACTAGTTCTGGGTTCGAATCCCCGGCAACCCTTTGTTCAAAAAATCCTCTGTAGAGAAGAGAGACATTTTTACCTATTTTTTCTTCAATGAAAATTGAAGTGTGATAATTTACTGATAATTCTATGATTCCGGTCTGGAGTTTAGAGGGACTAATATATGTTATAACGCTCTATAGTCCCTGTAGGTAAGATATGTTATAAAAATCTATAGTTCCTATGAAAAGGTTTTTGGATGATTTTGGCGGCATGGCCGAGCGGTAAGGCGGGGGACTGCAAATCCTTTTTCCCCAGTTCAAATCTGGGTGTCGCCTGACTATTTGACATAGATAGCGATCGATCTAGATTATACTTTATTACCTAAAAAAGTAAAAAAAGAGTGGGCCTTAGTATTTCTAGCCTATTGTACTTGTCTTTAGTCTTTGCCGATTCGAAATCATAGAGGAATTTTTTAGAAGTGGATTTATTAAATTGGTTCCTCAACAGTCTTCGGTGAGAATCCCTTTTTGACTCTGCACCATTGATTCCACTATTATTAGGGAGCAATAATCGAATAATTCTATCATAGAGATAGGGGACATAATTCACATGGAGCTAGTAAGTCTCGCTTGGGCTGCTTTAATGGTAGTTTTTTCATTTTCCCTTTCACTTGTAGTCTGGGGAAGAAGTGGTCTCTAGAAGTACTACTAATTGAGTTGAGGAATCAAACTGGATTAATTCATTTAGAAATCGTTCAAAATGCATTGTAGAACGATTTACTATCAAGATCTCTTCATTTTCAAATTGCATTAAATTCTAGTGAAGGAATGTATTCTATACAAGTAAAACGCTTCTTTCCGATTGATCGGAACAAATAGATGGATCAAAGAAATCGAAGTGGGCCCTCTGTCAATTCCAGATAGAAAATGAATATAAATATCTACCATGAAGATAATAGAAGATAATATGGTAGATTGAGCCAGAGTAAACCTCTAGCTTTATTAGAACCACTAAGATACAGTCCGGTAAGAAAGAACTCAATGAATCTTTCTTACCCTACTCTCAGATCTCAGAGAAGACTGCCGATTCGAGCCCGTCCATTTCATTTATTCATTAGAATACGAAAAATGAGAATTCCTTTCATTTGATCTTATCAATAGTTGATAAGATCAAGTTTCATTCAAAATAATTAATTATTTTGACTAACTGTTTTTACATAAATAATAAGTAGAAAAGCAGTAGGAACTAAAATGAAGAGTGCAGTAGCAATAAATGCCAGAATATTGACTTCCATAATCTCATCCCTTTTTCTTTCACAATAACTCGGGATTTAATCCCCTAGAGAAAATCAATCTTGCACACGTAACTTCACTGAATGAATAACCTCTCGACGAGATTGACTCGGATCAATAGCATGAATAAGACTATCTAAGCGATCAAATCCATTCGTCGTCGAAAATTGAATAGTATAACCTAGGGAGATCTTTTATCCATACCGAATCCAAAATAAGATTCCCGACCCAATCAAAAATTCCTTTAGTTAGCATTATGTAGCATTCTTTTCTCTTGTTTAGTTTCTATAACCTATCTTAGGTCTCCCTTGTACAATCATCAAATAGCGTATCATCTCACCACCCATCCCTTTCCATTAGTTACAAACAACAAGATAAGCGCTAAACGCCGTTTTTTAATGATCTCATTTTCTTTGGAAGACAAAGAAATGGGATAAAGCTGAGTCTCGGGAAAAAGATGGAATATTTCAGTAAATTCACTATTTTCGTTATTTTCATTTTAGTGTAGGGTTTGTTCTTTCTTCGACAGGACCCTGAAAAAATAGAAAAACTAGTAAGGAAAAAGGATTCAATTCCATTATCAAAAGCTCAGTGTCCAATTTGAATCCAATTGATTTGTAACCTTCCTATTTAGTACTTAGGCTTACACAAACAAAAAAGAGCCAGAAGGGGAGATTTTGTTAAATTCAGTTTGTATTATACAAGAAACGAATTCCATCTGTGGAGATGCGCCCGAGAAAGAGATCGGACTTTGTTTCCTTACATGAATGGGGATCAATCCAAAAAGAAGACTCAGTATCTCTTGGAATACTTACTCTAAGAATAATGCTACCAACCAATCATTGGACTAACCTACATTTGTCTTTCTCCAATCAATCAGTCCTCGTTGAAGTGACGAGAACTCCGAATCGAATCCCCTTGGGAATGACATGTTGTCTCAAGGCCCCACGTTCCGAGAAAGAGGAGCGGCGGATTGGTGTACTTATTTGATTCGTCGGGACTGACGGGGCTCGAACCCGCAGCTTCCGCCTTGACAGGGCGGTGCTCTGACCAATTGAACTACAATCCCAAGGAACTAAGGGATCTAGCAGAAAATGTGATTCTTTTTTATTCCCCCTATCAGGTATTTCTGAAGAAGAAGGGGGTTCTACCATGAGATGGTAGATTGGTGAATTGTTGGGTCGAGCTGGATTTGAACCAGCGTAGACATATTGCCAACGAATTTACAGTCCGTCCCCATTAACCGCTCGGGCATCGACCCAGGAAGAATCAATTTTAGGTGTATTGGTAATCCCTGACCAACTTCTTTTCGTAGGACCCTACCCCCAGGGGAAGTCGAATCCCCGTTGCCTCCTTGAAAGAGAGATGTCCTGGACCACTAGACGATGGGGGCATGCTCAACCGCTATGCTACTTCGTATATGGATACTTCGTATATGGATACTTAGTATATGAACGATTTTTGGAAATTGTCAATATACAATATAATAGGTATGAAGAGATCCGAATTCTCCTTCCGTTTTTTACGATTTCCTATTCATTTTGGATTCGTCATTCCTATTCATGTTTCATTCATTCGATTCGCCATTTTATTTGTCTATAGAAATCTAGCTTCTATGAATTTTCTACTAAAATAAAGACAAAAATTGCACGAATACAAAAAGAAAGATAGGCTTCTTTGAGGGAGTTATTGGTCCGTCCGAAAAGAAAGAGTCAAGGGGCGGGTGAAATTGTATTTTTTATGCTCTCATGGGTAAGATGAGATTCTTTCCCATTAAGCTAGGAAATGAACAAACAAGAAATCTGGGAATGGGGATTCAAGAAGTTATTGAAAATTCCTTTTTCTCTAAGAATTGAGTTCGGGGACCAGTAGAATCTAGTCCACATATGATTCAAAAAATATCTGGAATCTATGTGGAATTAGGCGGTGGACATGGATCAATCAAGTTAAGTTCGTTCTGATGGGGATCCAGTCAATACAAGAAAAACAATTCACGAAAGTTGGTTTTGAAACAGCCTTGCCTTTTATCCTAGACTTGCTAGTTAAGAATAAGCCACTCGCCGCTATAAGTTTACTGTATGGACTTATCTAACTAGAC